ACTAAAAGAAAATCATGTATTGGTTCAGATAAATCCATTTTTTATAAAAAATCAAAAACGAAGAATTTCATGACTTTATTGACCTGACCAGGAAAAAAGCAGTTTTTCTATTTTTTATGATACTTTGAAATTGTTAATTGAATGAAAGTCTAATGGGTATGAATTGACGTAGATGCTTTTATTTTATTGGACCACTATCCATTCTTTATTCGTCGAAAGAGTAGTTTAAACCTATCTATTTTTGATATCATTTATCTACTTTGAAACCATTACTATTATAATATATAATATTGAAATCGGTTTTGTTTTCAATCTAAATTAAGCTAGGAGTCTCATTAAGCAACCACTAGTTTGAATTGCCCAAGCAAAAATATCATTGTTTTAGATCCGAACTAAGCCTTCGTAATTCGTAATTTTTTTGAATCGAATTAAGGGTTTATTCATTGTTTATTTGAGGTAAATTCGAAATTGTTCGAATTGTGTAATCATCAATTACTGACATTGGTAAGCGACCCAAAGCGATTTGATTATAATTCAATTCGTGACGATCATAAGTAGAAAGTTCATATTCTTCGGTCATTGATAAACAATTTGTTGGGCAATACTCAACGCAATTACCACAAAATATACAGATTCCAAAATCAATACTGTAATTAAGCAATCGTTTCTTTCGAATATCAGTTTCCAACTTCCAATCAACAACGGGTAAATCTATAGGACATACACGCACACATACTTCACAAGCAATGCATTTATCAAATTCAAAGTGTATTCGGCCTCGGAAACGTTCCGATGTGATCAATTTTTCGTAGGGGTATTGAATAGTTACAGGTAAACGATTTGCGTGGGACAGGGTAATCATGAAACCTTGGCCGATGTATCTGGCGGCTCGTATTGTTTGTTGACCATAATTTATGAATTCAGTTATCATAGGGAGCATATGTTGAATATCTATAAAAAAGATTTTATGCTTGTTTCTTTCTCTTGTTTGAGACAAGTCGTGAATCTAGGATATTGTGGTCTTTTACAGTGAAAGAAGTTGGGACGAGGTTGTCAATAATAGATTACCTAGAGAAATCGGTAAAAGAAATTTCCACCCAAGATTTAATAGTTGGTCCATTCTCAGCCTCGGTAAAGTCCATCTTGTTGCAATAGGAATGAACAAAAACAAATAAGTTTTGGCTAATGTGATAAAGATACCAATTAGTGTTCCAAAGACTTTACCCCCTTTATTTATGCCAAATAGCTCAGGAACAAATATGTACGGAATAGAAAGATTCCAACCTCCCAAGTAAAGAACTGTTACAAATAATGAAGAAACTAGTAGATTCAGATATGAAGCAATGTAAAATAAACCAAATTTGATACCTGAATATTCGGTTTGATACCCTGCTACTAATTCTTCTTCTGCTTCTGGTAAATCAAAAGGTAATCTTTCACACTCGGCGAGAGAAGAAATTAGAAAAACGATAAACCCGATGGGTTGACGCCACAAATTCCACCCCCAAAAACCATATTTTGACTGCGCTTCCACTATATCAACTGTACTTGAACTGTTAGATAATCATAGTCGATGATAACATCACTGTGCCCATCGCTATTCCAGAACCGTACGTGAGATTTTCACCTCATACGGCTCCTCAGAGGTCACAAATAAATCTAAGGGCCCTTTCCTATTCTTTATCTTGATATGTTTGTCAGATAGAGTAAAAATCTATCCTAAGGTCCCAAATTAGACCAATGGAATTCTGTCTGCTATATTTAAAACTAATAAATAAGTGCTTCTGAATTTATCTCATCTTTTAAGAATTTTCATTTTTCTTTGTTGATTAATAACCTTATCATTAAATAAAAAAATGTGCTTTATAGCAATATCACATATACATTTCAACCTCGAATTTTCAATTACGAAAAAAATTAGAGAGTACATTAGTTCATGAATCATGACAAAAATTTTATCTCTCTAAATAGAAATTAAAATTGAATTATAGGAAAGAAAGAATAAAAACAAAAAAAGAAAAAAGGAAGAAAAAAAAAAGACATCCCTCCTTTTTGCTTTTGCAATTAGATTCTTTTCTTTCTATTTCGATTTTTTTATTTCATTCCTATTCTCCTTTCTCAGAAAAAGGGCCTTTAACCAAAGTAAAAGATTACTTCGTTCTTGATAGTTAGTTACTTACTCAGTGGATAGGAACATACTCTGGATCAGAATCATGGGGAGTACTTCTTGATCATTTCTACGAACGTAAAGCCCCAATTTGAATTCCTTTTATGTACAGAAATATCCTCTTGGATAACTTACATAATCTCAATTACTAATCCTTTGTGTATCTTGGTCTTCCTAACCATCCACTCATTTTTTGTTTCAAAAACCTCCCGTTGTGGAAATCCATCTATGGTAATAGACAGTAAAAACTCCATAGAGTTGGTCTTTTGAACCCGCTTCAAGCTATCATGACAATTCACGAATCTTGGGGTAAACAATCTCTCTTGCTTATGTTTACTTTTTTCACCATTTGATTCTTGTACATAGGAAATGAGACTCAACTTTTTTACTGCAAATTTAGAAGCCGTTTTCTTTCACTCATATAACTATCTGGTTTAGTTCATCAACTCAAATGCTGAAGAAAAATAAAAATATATATAGTCAATCAAATCTTTTTATCCTTGTTTCTAGAAAGAAAAGAATTTTGATAAATTTTAGGTCTCACCGAATCACACGTAGAGATATTGATAACACACATAGAGCTAATGGTATTTCATAACTAATTGATTGAGCAGCTGCCCGTAGACCACCTAAAAAGGAATATTTATTATTTGATCCATACCCCGACATAAGAAGTCCAACGGGAGCAATACTTGAAATGGCAATCCAAAAAAAAACACCAATACTAAGATCGGCTAGAACAAGGTGATCACCAAAAGGAATTACTGAATAACTTAGAAAGATAGATATTACTGCTATGGATGGTCCAATACTGAATAAACGAGTATCTCCTGTAGATGGAATAAGGTTCTCTTTCAAAAGTAGTTTTGTCCCATCTGCTAGAGCTTGAAGAATTCCTAAAGGGCCGGCATATTCAGGCCCGATACGTTGTTGTATTCCTGCAGATATTTCTCTTTCTAACCAAACAATTACTAGTACACCTATTGTGATTCCTAATACAAGAGTCACAATAGGGACAAGCATCCATATGATCCCATAGACTTCTTTTAAGGATTCCAATTTGGAAAAAGAATTGATAGTCTCTATTTCTGTTGTATCAATTATCATTTCAACGATCAACTTCTCCCATAATGATATCTATGCTACCTAGTATTGTCATAATATCAGCCAATTTCATTCTTTTAACTAACTGAGGAAGAATTTGCAAATTGATAAAACCTGGTGGGCGAATTTTCCATCTCCAAGGAAAAACGCTCTGGTCTCCTATCAGAAAAATCCCCAATTCTCCTTTTGGGGCTTCAACTCTCACATAAAGTTCTTGTTTCGACAATTCAAAAGTTGGAGAAGGCTTTTTACTAATAAACCGATATTCAAAATCATTCCATTCAGGATCTTTTAATCTGTCAAAACGTCGCATTTCTAAATTTTCGTAAGGCCCTCCTGGAATTCCTTCCAGAGCCTGTTGAATAATCTTTATGGATTCTGTCATTTCACCGATTCGTACTAAATAACGAGCTAATGAATCCCCTTCTCGTTGCCATTGAACCTGCCAATCAAATTCGTCGTAAGACTCATAATGATCAACTTTACGAAGATCCCATTCTATTCCGGAAGCTCGTAGCATTGGTCCCGATAAACCCCAATTTAATGCCTCGTCTCTCCCAATAATGCCTACGCCTTCAACTCGTTCTAAAAAAATAGGATTCCGGGTAATAAGTTTTTGATACTCAGCAACCCCTGTTAAAAAATAATCGCAAAAATCCAAACATTTATCTATCCAGCCATAGGGTAGATCGGCAGCCACTCCTCCAATACGAAAATAATTATGCATCATTCGCATACCGGTGGCAGCTTCGAATAGGTCATATATCAATTCTCTTTCTCGAAAAATATAGAAGAAAGGGGTCTGTGCACCAATATCCGCCATAAAAGGACCGAGCCATAACAAATGAGAAGCTATCCGACTCAACTCCAACATAATGACTCTGATATAGCTAGCCCTTTTAGGTACTTGAATATTGCCTAATTGTTCGGGTCCATTTATGGTTATTGCTTCTGTGAACATAGTAGCTAAATAATCCCAACGTGTTACATAAGGCAAATATTGTATAATTGTTCGGTTTTCCGCAATTTTCTCCATCCCTCTATGTAAATAACCCAATATTGGTTCGCAGTCGACAACATCTTCACCATCTAGAGTAACGATGAGTCGAAGAACACCGTGCATTGATGGGTGCTGAGGCCCCATATTGACTATCATGAGGTCTTTTCTTGTAGTTGGTGCAGTCATAAGTTTTTTAACGATTCATTCTTCCATGAATTACTGAAAGTGAAAAGAAGTTCATCAAAATTTAATCGAAACATATAAGTGAAAATGAAATAACTCTTCTTAACGAGTTTTTGTCTCTCGAATGTCCAACTGATTAATTAATTCTTTATAACGTACTCTATTTTTTTTTGCCAAATAAGCTAGCAGTCGTTGACGTTTTCCCAAAATTTTCTTCAAACCTCTCTGAGATAAATAGTCTTTTTTGTGCAATTCTAAATGTGAAGTAAGTCTCCGTATCTTATTGGTGAAATTGAATACTTGAAATTCAACAGATCCTTTCTTTTCTTCTTGAAAAATAACTGAAATGACAGAATTTTTTACCATAAATGAATTTCCCCTTTCTTTATTTTACAGATATGGATTTTTTCTAATTTTATTGATCAGTAATAATAATGCCAGTAATTTGAACGTGGTATATAGACTTAATTTCTTTATGAACCTCTAATTTTAGCAATTCCAATAAATTAATCAAATTTCAAATTTGATTCAGATAGGAATCCAAAAAGGTGGTAGGTACGTTTTTTTCAGTCACAAAAGCGAATAATTGAAACCTAAAATCCTAAAATGAAGAAGATTCTGTTGATTCATTTCTAGATCTAATCAATACCTTATTTTATTGATTTAGTATTGTCTACTCGAATTAGATTCGAATGAGATGTAAAACAAGGCATGTTTGCATTTGTTTGCTTTCAGATACTCTATACGAGACAGGGTATATAGTACTATCAATTAATTTTCAATCGTGGATACATATGTATCCTTAAGATACTGAAACGGCTACCATTATTGGTATCAAACCAATAACGATTCATACAAGCTAAATCTTCTAATCGATAATTAGGCCAAAGAAAGAACTTAAATTTAATTAATTCATTTTTATCTTTATAAAGGGGTTTCCGTTCACCCAAAAATTGACTCCAGTTTTTTACATTGGTTTCGTTGCAAAATACTGAATTTCTATCGACGACATTCCAATTCAAAGAATTAAAAAAACTTCTAATTCTCAATTCTCTACGACGTCTAGACCATAAAATATTTTCAGGAACAAGCAAATCAAAATGAGTTTTTTCTGTATTTATTCTTTGAGTTTGGGGTTGCAGAATGAATTCGTCAAAATTCTTTTTATCAACATATCTTTGTTCTCGGTATCTTTGATTAGTTTGGTGTTTACTTTTATGAACCAATGAAATACCTATGGTTTGATACATAATAAATTGTCCATTATGTTTTACAGACAACCGAATAGGTTCGATAATCAATACCCCCTTCTTCATCAAGTCTGTAAGAGGTAAATTTGCCTGAATCAGCATTATATCCAAACTCATTTCTCTCCTTTGAATTGACGATATAGTAATTTTGGTTGGATTTATCAGTCGAAGCAGTAGACAATATACCTTGATATTTTCGAGCATTCTTTTATTCAAAGCATCGTTCCATCTCAATTGAAAAAGCAAATAACGTTTCAAGAACAAATCTAGTTCTGCTTCCGTGTTGCTTTTGTATTGTTTTTTATTTTGACCCTTTTTTGTGTCTGATTCCACGTAATCTTTTTCAAGATCGGTTTGATGTTTTGAAAAAACAGGGCTCAGATTTCCTTTGTTTTCTATATCTGATCCACGCTCTCTTTGACTTGGGGGTTCTTTTGTTTCTTGACTTCGATTCTTTATTTTTTTATTTGATGGTAGAAAAAAGTTTTGTTTTTGGTTTTTATTTTGAATAACATTTTCATTTGTATTCAAATTAAAAAGAAGGAATTTGCTTGGTATAATCCACGGTTTTATTTTATAGACATTATAAAGTAGTACAAATTCTGGGAAGAACCAAAATTCCAGATTCAATATGGGACGATTAAATATTTTTTCATTCATTCCCATCCAATCAAAAAAGAATTTTTTCGAATTTTTTTGAGTTTTTTCTGGATTTTGATGAGTTGTAAGATAAAAAACCCCCTTTTTCTCAATTTTATCAATTATTTGATAATTATTAATACCAATTTTAGTATTTGGATTACTGTTGGTATCGATCTTAACCCAGGCTTCAATATCTCCTTTTTGTCTAAGAGAAAAATGGATAATTTTCCAATCAAAATATTTTCTATCGAGATTTCTTTCTATATCTAGAATATTGACCTTTCTTAGATAATTATTGATATGAAGATTGCCGGGCATATCAACAAAGTTGTGTTTGTACGTGTTGGAATTATACGAAATTTCTAAGTTCTTCTTTACTTGAAAGGGTAATCTAGAAAAAAATGAGTCACTTTTATTTTCATAATTAATTGATTTATATGCTAAAAGACCATATCTATAACATTTTTTAAAATTATCTTTTTGGTTTGATAATGAATAGAGTTCCGAATCATTTTCTTTTTTGTAATGAATTAATTGGTCTTTTTCATATGAATTCCATTTGTTTAAGTTTCTATTTTTATTTTGAGCCATACAACTTTGATTAACCTTAGTTCGCCATTTTTTTGGCATTAATCTAGACCATCTAATCTGAGATAAATCGTATTGATAATGCCATCTTAACCAGTTTTTCCATTGATTGATTCTATAACTCTGAAGTTTCTTATGTTTTAATTCTGAATGAAATATTCCTAGTGTTTTAAAATAGTCCTTTATTTTAGTCTTAAGGAAGCAAGACGTTGTGTTATATTGAAGAACAGATCTAAATTTAGACAAATTAATAACTTGGGTTTGTGATAATTTGTAAAATACATATGCTTGTGACAAGTAGGATAAATCACAAAAAATATGTGAATTTTTCTTACTAATATTATAAAGTGACTTTTTTATAGTCGAAATAAAGATAAAGTGAATTTTTTTTTTATTAGTAATTTTTTCTTGATTTATTTCATTATTGGAGATGAATTTCTCAATCAATTTGTTTGTTGATTCAAGAAAGAGTTGTGTAGTAATTCTAGGAATATTAATGATAGATAAAAATAGATCGATGTATAATCTTTGAATGAATAATTTGAGAAAATAATGGAATTTCCATA